TGATTATGGGTTAGTAAATGGTAAAAATTCGTAATTGGAAGGGCTGTTCCTAAGGAACCCAATGATTTCAATTTCCTAACTGAAACTATAGGGGGGTCTCTTTTAAGTGCTTCTTTTATTCCATTGTGATATTTTACACTGTTAAATGGCCCCAGTCGAGAACAATTGGATGATGACAAAATTCTCAAAGATTGATATTCGTTATTTCTATTCAACAAGGTACGAATAGTTACTTGATTTTGGATAAGGGGTTGTTGAATCCATGCCTTGGAATAAAACGGATTGATATAGGTGCGACTTGATCCAGTATTATAGATCAACCATGAACCTGATGAATCGTTCCTTTTTCCGGTATACGAAAGGGGGGAGTTGACTAAGTCGATTCTTATAAAATCTCGAATCAGATCATTCGTCTTTACTTGAACAAAGGAAACATGGGCCTCCCCGATGGAAGAACCTTTTTTAGCGTGGTTGCAATTCAATACTAAACAAGTTCGAACTAATTGACTACTTGTGTCAGGAATTCCAAAAAAGGCTTTGCCATTTCCATAAAGAATATAATTGATAACTCGAAGTTTCATGTTATCCCTTTCCTGCAACGGATCCTGAGGGAAAAGTGTTGATAAATTTATACCATCTGCTATTTCATATGTTTCTACAAGTCGAACCAAAACAAAATACTTTGTTTTGGTCGGTGTGATCCCTTGGACATAAATCCAATTTTTCCATTTCTTTTTTGATTCCTTCGAATTTGTTTTTCCCGCTCCTGGTGGTATTAAGATGCTGCTGTGTCGGACTATCCGATCTGTCTCTCCAGGAAAATAAATATCTCCAGAAAGGATTTGAAGTTCAATCCGTTTTTTTTTTCTCTCCACTCGGACCAATCCGCCTACTCGGCTTCTTATATTTAAAGTGATTAGTGTATCTCCTCCAATGATACTATTATTCCGCACCATTATGGAAGAAGATCCAGGCAAAATATGTACTTCCTCTGGAATGAAAAAAAAGCGATCTACTTGCATTTGGTATCTTGGCTTAAACTCTTTTGCCCCTCGATAATCAACCAAATCCTCTTTTTTGACGATTGACTGCACCTCCAGAGTCCCATATTTAGTAATTCCTGAGCTGTTTCTTCTGTATTGAGGATCATCGAAATAAGCAAGAATACTATTTCTGCGGAAAATACCATTTATGGGTATTTCAACCGAGATATCGGAATCCGAATAGAGCATTGTTTCTTTCTTTCGTTCTTGAATCGACTGGAATGGCATGATGAATCTATTGTTTCGCCTCTTTGACAATAAATTAGAATTCTCATAGAGAATAGCAGGATATAGTATATTGCAACGCCCAGTATATATGATTTGATTTAATTCTGAATAAACAGGAAGATTGCCTTCTTTTTTACCAGAAATATCCGAACGAAAGAGTTTCTCTTTCACTTGCTCATTAGTCACTGAGGGGTTAGAACTATATCTTCGTTCGACAGAAAGCGAATGAATGTTCAGTTGATCTTGATCTTTGTGAAGCGAAAAAGGGACTACACTGGATCTGCACGACCCTCCTGCTAATATCCATAAATGGCTTGTTTTTGGTAAGAGATGAACATTACCATATGTAAATTCAGATGCATGGTACACATTGGTACTCCAGTGTATTTCTCCCTCTGAATCAGAATAAATATGTTTTCGAACCTTCTCTTTAAAATTGAAAGTGTATGTTCCTGCGCGAATCTCAGCAATAACTTGTTCGGATTCTACGTATTGATCATTTTGGACTAAAAGAAAACTTTTAGGTGGAATATTCACATTATGTAGAATGTCTTCACTCTCAATAGTTATATACAAGTCTATATAACACAGAAAAGCAGGATGTCCGTGACGTGTACGTGTGGGATGAACCAAATCCTCATTTAATTTAATTTTTCCATTAGAGGGGGCTCGTACATGTTCTGCAGTACCCCCAGTGAATACTCCGCCAGTATGAAAAGTTCTTAATGTTAGTTGAGTACCTGGTTCTCCAATAGATTGACCCGCAATAATACCTACAGCTTCCCCCAATTCGACCAGGTCGCCATGAGTAGGGCTCCGCCCATAACAGAATCGACAGATCCAAAATATACTCCTACAAGTAAAGGGAGTTCGAATAGATATTGGGTGTATTCGAAAGGTTAAGAATCGATTGACAAGTCCAATACCAATATCTTTATTTCGAATGGCGATGCATCGCGGGCCCATATATATATCGTCTGCTAGTACACGCCCAATCAATGTTTGAATAAAGGCTTTTTCCGACATTATCCCATTTAGAGGACTCACTGAAAAACCTTGGGTGGTGCCACAATCTGTTCTACGCACAACAATGTGTTGAACTACTTCAACAAGTCTGCGCGTCAGATATCCAGCATCTGATGTTCGTACAGCAGTATCCACAACCCCCTTGCGTGCTCCGTAGCAAGAAATGATATATTCCGTTAAAGAGAGTCCTTCACGTAAATTGC